TAATGACAGAGCAGAGTACCTCCTCGTTAAATGGAAAGCGATCCCGTCTACATACTAGGCTAAAAATGGGCACTTCAAGCAAAGTAGACTACTCATTAGAGTCTTCAATGTTAGGGGGGTGAAAGCAAGATCCGAAAGGAAAGAGCTCTGTACTCGAGGGTGAGAAACCAATGAAATAGGTTGTCCCTAAAGCAGAACTTCATTTCAATAAAGAAAAGGAGTCAAAAGATCATGTGCAAGAGCAGCTAGGAACAGTGTCCTCAGGCTTTCTTCGGAATAAGATAGATCAGAAGCAGCAACTGTCTTTGTCTGTACATCTAAAAATTCCCTTATCTTAGTTACTCCTATTTTTGGCCTGGCTTTGACGGTTCAGCGAAAATAGTTGGACTCGTATGGGTCTGCTCGACTTCTTATTCCAGTCCAGTGGGTGGGTCTACTATCCTACAGTTTATAGGGTTAAATAAGTGCCTTCAGCTTCAAGCGAAAGCATGTGATTTCATTCGTACCCACCTCCTCTCGTCTGAAATTTCCAATTCAGAGGTTAGTTTCTTATGATTCTTTTTTCAGAGGTCATCGTGTTTTTCTTTCTTCTATCGTATCTGTCAAAGAACCTGATACCTTTGCAGAAGCAGCATCCCAGAAGAGAAGTGTCGGCAACCGGCCATTCAAGAGGAAATCGATGCCTTACAGCATAATCTTGGACTCCATGCGCAGTCTGAGATATAAAACCACCTGACCTTTCTGAGTCGCTTACTTTAGCTTCCCCTCCCACCGCCCATGGAAAAGAATTCCTTTATTCTTCAGCCTTAAAAGAAAGCTTGTTGTTATTCCTTCCCCGAGCAAACTTTCTCTGAGCCTACAGCCCGATCCATCTTAGTTCGATTAGGAAGTCCACGCACAACGAGAGCGAAGTCATGCGAACTCAGAAGCAGCAGCAGCATTTCTTCCGTTTCCGGCTGGCCTATATTGCCTTCTCATCGCGGTATACTTGAAATCAATCTTTGCCTATCCGATGGAAAGCGAATCGAAGTTGCTTGCGCGCTTCTTTGCAGTGCTGTTCTCTACTGCATCTTATCCAGGACCCGATGCTTCGTCTTGCTGCTTCGGCGGATGCACTTTGTCTAGGAACCTATTTCTCTTATGTTGTATCAACCGATGGAACGTGGTCTCCCTGTGCTTCAGATAGGGACAGAGCTCGAAACTCCCCAGCGAATGAGGTAAAGACGGAATGAACAGTTGGTCGGGCCGGTTGAAGCGGATCCATCCTATGCCTCATCAGTCTCTGGTGCGCGTTGAGCTTTTTTCTTCCTTTCCGTCTTTAAACCCACCTCCCTATACTGCGAAATGAGTTTCATAATCAGTTGCAAAAGAACTAGAATGAACACCATCTGGAGCTATGTCTGAAAGTATATTAATGTAGGTACGCTTAGCGCTTGGTAAGTCAGGAGCAAAGGTTGTAGTATAGTAATTCCAAATCCAACTTCTGAAGCAACAAGCAACGGATTGAGCGCGCTAGCGCGAAAGCCGTATAGCGTTAGCGCATCCTGCTGGCGGTTCACTTTTCATAGGTTTCCTAATCACTGTTCTAGCAAACTAACAACTCTAGTTTATACTGAAAGGAAATGGGCTAGCCAAACCCGACAATAACAGGCGAGAATGATTACGCGATTGCTGTTCAAAGAAGACAGGATTCACACCTTCCCTCAAGTAGACAGGCAAGTCTGACGTGCTAGCTCAATGTTGTTCATTCTTTGCTAAAGAAATGGGGGTTTTCTCACCCGGGTGGAACATGAGGTTCCGGTTAGGAAATAGCTTCCTCAGCGATCTGCCTCATTGCAGGAGGAAGGAACCGGAGCAACCACTGGAAGAGGGGAATACGGGTGAGCCAGGGACAGTACCGCCGAAACAGACTCACAATCGAATTCTTCTTTAAATAAAGCGCAGTTGACAACATCCCCGACTTCTTAACCAGTCTATGCACATTCTTAGCGAAGATGTAGGCACTAATGTCCTTACTCTTATTAAGACGGAACTCTTTCATTCATTCTCGGTGCAAAACCGTCCAGCTAGGGAACTCTTCATCGAATAGAACCCTTCTTTCTGTAATTCAATTTGCATCCTCAAAGGAATAAAGTGATCCTGGCTCAGAAAACTCTTCATCAGCCTCCCATTCAGAGGATTCGTTTCTGACTTCCACCTTTCGGATAGTTTGAAATCGTGATTCAAGCTGAGCAAAGAATCAAAACCTTCCCCAATAAAGATAGGATTCGTCGAATGTGAATTCGTGAGCAAAGCGGATCCCACAAGCAAGTTGGTCATTCCTGTCCCTCCCTGCTGATAGAAGAGAGCGGTCTGGAATTTATTCACCTATTACACGACTCGCATCAGCAACAGGAAAAGGAACTGTGGCTATCGCTAGCAGCCCCGGCCAAAGTTCTCTTCCTCAGAGAGGAGTTGGATCCGCAAAGGTCAGCCAAGAAAGCAGGGAAAGATGCCAATT